ATCAAAGGTTCATACGTTAAAACTTATTTGATTTTATCAATCAATTGTTAGAATTTTTTCTCCAAGAAATCATGCATTTTCTAGGACTAGGATATTCTTATTAAGGATCTCATCGAAAACTTACAGCAGCTTGCCAAACAAAAGCTAAGAGAAAAAAAAGCACAGGTATGACTGGCATAACATCTACAATTGGATTCAAAAAAGCATAGGCTTCGGGCAATTTGCCGAAGAAAAAACTACTCGAATAAAGGGCAGAATTAATACAAATACAGATCAAACTAACGATATTAAGCATAACAGACATTTTGTTCTTGGAGATAATTGCATTTTTATTGAGTTTTTCATCTAAGTAAAAAGGAGGAAAGTAAGTAAGGTAGACAAAAATCCTTCTTTTTCTTTGAACCCACCCAATTTTTAATCCTCCAATTCTCAAAGGAGAATAGAAGAAATCATACTTTCATACAATATGTTAATTGAATTCTATGTAATGATCAATAAATTACATTAAATGCTATATCTATATGTATCAAAATACCAATTCCAATCTATTCTATAGATATATATTTGAACGGAAGTTGACAAACAACCAATAACAATATTATTGTTTCTTAGGATATATTACAAATTGAACAAACTGAAATGGGGCGTGGCCAAGTGGTAAGGCAACGGGTTTTGGTCCCGGTATTCGGAGGTTCGAATCCTTCCGTCCCAGAGCATATTCCATTTTTTATGTTCCACTATTCCCATAGAAAGAAGTAGAGGAGTGTATATAAATTATATAATATTAATTAAATTATCTGTTATTTGCGTCTGTTCAAATCTTATTAACAGGCGATCAAGTTCTATGTCATTATGTCATATAGAAATATGTTATGGAGCCGATGTATTTTCTTTGAATCTCATTTGATTTAGGTATTTCGTGTTTGACTCTAATGAAAAATTGCAAATCTCTCGAACGATTGAGGTGGGGGTACTTTATTCTATCCCTTTTTTTATTCACTTTATATTGAAATATTACTTAATCTTATCTTAAACAAAAAAAAAATTCATATAAAATCCGGAAATATTTTATATGGTATATATCGTTCTATTTCAATGACAAAAATTTTTGGCTTTTTATGAAAAAGATTTGTGTTTCTTAAAATTTTTGAAAATGAAATTATTTAAATTCAATAGTCTAGAATATCTAGAACAGTGACAACTGTTCAGTCGATCTGATAGATAGGAAAACCCCTCCTATTTTTTTCGATTTTGATTAAATAAATAATTTTTTTCAACTAGAAATTGAATATTATTCAAATTAATATTGAAATTGATTTTATTTATTTATTCTATATGTTATGTATATATAAATATATATATATTAAAGATGCTGTCTTGCTAAGACTTTTTCAGAAAAATCCTTTCTCCTACACATATCAGATATAGAAGAAAAAGTTTACATTACGATGTCTATGTACAACTGAACCAATGACTATTCATGATTCCATGATTGAATCAATTCCATACCGGTTCCAAGTTAGAGGAATGTTATGGTAAAACTTCGTTTGAAACGATGTGGTAGAAAGCAACGTGCGACTTGAAGGACACGATCCGTTGTGGATTTTTACATCCACCACTTTCGATTTATCAGGAATGAATGGAGGTGCTCTCGGCTCGACATTGTTTGTTCTGTTACACTCGAACCCTTTGTTTTTTGTTGGGTTGTAATGTAAATAGTTCACGATGGAGCTCGAGTAGAAAGGATTAATTCATTTCTGGGAGGCAAGGATCTAGGGTTAATGCCAATCAATCAATTGGAACAACTTCGTAAATGTATCTTCCATATACCATATATAGAAATCTATAGAAATCGAAAGGATTCAATTCGAGCAAGTTTCTAACTCAAAAATAAAACTTGTTGGAATTGATCAAACTTTTTCGATTCAAAGTGTATCACGCGGGAATCAACTGTCCATAGGATTTTTTGATAAAAAGAAATCAAAAAGGGTATGTTGCTACCATTTTGAAAGTATTAAGAAGCACCGAAGTAATGTCTAAACCCAATGATTTTAAATAAGTATAAATTTAAAATAAGTATTAAATATAAAGGATCCAAGAACAAGGAAACACTGTTTTAATTGTCTCGATACTCTCAAAAAGGGTTAGACTCAAGAATCAAAATCGAATTTTAAACGAGACAAACAAAATGGCGTAAAGACCACTCAATAAATGAAATTCACTAAATATTTTTCTTTTGAACTATTTGAGAGTTAGCCAACTTGAGTTATGAGTACGAATGATTTTTTTTTTTCATTTGCAGGAAGGAAAAAAAGAAAAAAAGACTGAAATAATAGTCTAATTTATTTTATGGGCCTTTTGTCTTTTGTCATTTAATTTATTAAAATTGCATACATAATACATAGACAAAACTTCGAATCAAATCATTTTTTCTCGAGCCGTACGAGGAGAAAACTTCCTATACGGTTCTAGGGGGGGTATTAGTTACATCTATCCCAATGAGCCGTCTATCGAATCGTTGCAATTGATGTTCGATCCCGAAGAGAAGGAAAAGATCTTAGAAAAGTGGGTTTTTATGATCCAATGAATAATCAAACTTATTTAAATGTTCCTGCTATTCTATATTTACTTGAAAAAGGTGCTCAACCCACAGGAACTGTTCAGAATCTTTTAAAGAAAGCGGAAGTTTTTAAGGAACTTCCGTCTATCTAATAAATAGAAATAGTAGATAGTTAAAAAAAAAAAAATAGAAAATTCGGACATTTCCTTCAATTGTGTGGTTTTCACTGAAATTCGACTAACCAACATTTGCTTATTCCATTTCAATTTTTCTATTGTATCTATATTATTAGATATGTAGTGCCAACCCAAGAATTGAATTGCATTGTTAAATTGAAATAGAAAATATTTCAATTTAACAATGCAATTCAATTTCTTTTTTTTCCACTGTATTCTTTTCTCAACATTTATATTATATTGACAACAATGTATCGAACAAATATAATTCATCGTGATAAGTGAAGTGAGTCTACGCCCCGTAGGTTTTTTTTTATTTGATCTTAATTAATTAATCTTAGTCAAATTCAAACGATGCTTTCTTAGGTTTGCTTTCTTAGGTTTTTTGATTGAAAAAAAAGTGGATTGGATAACATAAGATGTGCTCTATCAATTTTTACAATTCTGTCTATATTTTTTGCTTTTAGCTTAGAATTTATTGTATTTTAATTTAATTAATTCATTTTTCTGTTTTGAATCCATTAGAAATTTTTTTTTTAGATTTGTTTTTGTTAGTTCAATGGTTTGATTAGCTCGCCTAATCTTTTTCTCTTTGTTTAAATTAAATTTAATTAATTTTGACACCCTTTGTTTTTGTTGAAATTTTCTTTAATTTCTATTGTCTTCGGGTTGCTAACTCAACGGTAGAGTACTCGGCTTTTAAGTGCGGCTAAAATATTTTACACATTTGGATGAAATTATGAATTCGTCCATACCATTGGTAAAGTTTGGAAGACCTCGACTGATCCTTAAAAGGAATGAATGGAAAAAATAGCATGTCGTATCAATGGAGAGTTCTGAGGATATTTCATTCTTATCGGACTGGCACAAAACCCTGTTCGAATTTTTGGAACGTAACAAAATAAGGTCAAATGAATAAATGGATAGGGCCTTGTGGCTTCAATTAATTATCAGAAAAAAAGCAACCAGCTTTTGTTCTTAATTTGAATAATTTCCCGATCTAATTAGACGTTAAAAATGGATTAGTGCCTAATACGGGAAGGACTTCTCTCTTATGCTTATGAGGAGATTCTATGTTTTTTTCATGAATCCTAACTATTGTCATTCTGTATTATGGAATGGAGATGTGTGTAAAAGAAGCAGTATATTGATAAAGAAAGTTTTTTCCGAAATCAAAAGAGCGATTAGGTTTCAAAAATAAAAGATTTCTAACCATGTTGGTTTCCTATAACATAGACGAATTCAATGAATTGGAAAAACAGAGGGTAGAGAATCTGTTGATAAGTTTACTTGTCTCCGAGGTATTTATTCTTACTAGAATATCTTGTTTTGACTGTATCGCACTATGTATCATTTGATAACCCCAAAAGTCTTCTATCTTTGAGTCAAATCAAATTTCAAATGGAGGAAATCCAAAGATATTTACAGCTAGAGAGATCTCATCAACACGACTTTCTATATCCACTTATCTTTCAGGAGTATATTTATACATTTGCTCATGATCGTGATTGCAATAGATCGATTTTATCGGAAAATCCGTGTTATGAAAATAAATCCAGTTTACTGATTGTGAAACGATTGATTACTCGAATGTGTCAACAGAATCATTTTATTATTTCTTCTAATGATTCTAACCAAAATCCATTTTGGGTTCATAACAAAAATTTTCATTTTCAAATCATATCAGAGGGGTTTGCACTTATTGTGGAAATTCCATTTTCTCGACGATTAAAGGCTTCTCTCGAAGAGAAAAAGATAGTAAAATTTCAGAATTTACGATCAATTCAGGCAATATTTCCATTTTTAGAGGACAGTTTTTCACATTTAAATTTTGTGTTAGATATATTAATACCTCACTCTGTCCATGTGGAAATCTTGGTTCAAACTCTTCGCTATTGGGTAAAAGATGCCTCTTCTTTGCATTTATTACGATTCTTTCTCAACGAGTATTGCAATTCGAATAGTCTTATTACTCCAAAGAAAGTAAGTTCCTCTTTTTCAAAAAGAAATCAAAGATTATTCTTATTGTTATATAATTCTCATGTATGTGAATACGAATCCATTTTTGTCTTTCTACGTAAGCAATCTTCTTATTTACGATCAACATCTTCCCGACTTCTTCTTGAACGAATCTATTTCTATGCAAAAATAGAACGTCTTGTAAACCTTTTTGTTAAGGTAAAGGATTTTCAGGTGAATCTATGGTTGGTCAAGGAACCTTGCATGCATTATATTAGGTATCAAAGAAAATCCATTCTGGCTTC